TTAGTTTATCAACCCGAATGATGAATAAAAAATGACGATATTTATTCAATTCATTCAACTTCTTTCCTATAAAAAAAGAAAGAAAAGAAAGGGAATAGAGAAAGGTTTATGTCTCAACGAATCGCACGTAGAGATATTGATAACACGCATAGAGTTAATGGTATTTCATAACTAATTGATTGAGCAGCAGCTCGTAGACCACCTAAAAAGGAATATTTATTATTTGATCCATATCCTGACATAAGAAGTCCAATGGGAGCAATACTTGAAATGGCGATCCATAAAAAAACACCGATATTGAGATCGGATAGAACAAGGTTAGAGCCAAAAGGAATTATTAAATAACTTAGTAGAATTGATATGACTGCTATGGATGGTCCGATACTGAATAAACGAGTATCTCCTCTAGATGGAAGAAGATTCTCTTTGAAAAGTAGTTTTGTGCCATCTGCTAGAGCTTGAAGAATTCCCAAAGGACCGGCATATTCAGGTCCAATACGTTGTTGTATCCCTGCGGATATTTCTCTTTCTAACCACACAATTGCTAGTACACCTATTGTGATTCCCAATACAGGAGTAAAAATAGGTACAAGCATCCATATGATCCCATAAACCTCTTTTAAGTATTCCAATCGGGAAAAAGAATTGATATCTTGTACTTCTGGTGTATCAATTATCATTTCAACGATCAACTTCTCCCATAATTATATCTATGCTACCTAGTATCGTCATAATGTCAGCCAATTTCATTCTTTTAACTAACTGAGGAAGAATTTGCAAATTGATAAAACCCGGCGGTCGAATTTTCCATCTCCAAGGAAAAACATTCTGATCCCCTATCAGAAAAATTCCCAACTCTCCCTTTGGGGCTTCGACTCTCACATAAAGTTCTTGTTTCGACAATTCAAAAGTGGGAGAAGGCTTTTTACTAATAAATCGATATTCAAAATCATTCAATTCGGGATCCCTCGCTCTATCAAAGCATCGGATTTCTAAATTCTCATACGGCCCTCCCGGAATTCCTTCCAGAGCCTGTTGAATAATTTTTATAGATGCCACCATTTCACCAATTCGTACTAAATAACGAGATAATGAATCTCCTTCTTTTTGCCATTGGACTTCCCAATCAAATTCGTCATAACACTCATAATGATCAACTTTACGAAGATCCCATTGTATTCCGGAAGCTCGTAGCATTGGTCCTGACAAACCCCAATTTATTGCTTCTTCTACACCAATAATGCCTACTCCCTCAACTCGTTCTAAAAAAATAGGATTACGCGTAATAAGTTTTTGATATTCAGCAACCCCTGTTAAAAAATAATCGCAGAAATCCAAACATTTATCTATCCATCCATGCGGTAGATCAGCAGCTACTCCTCCTATACGAAAATAATTATGCATCATTCTCATACCGGTGGCAGCTTCGAATAGATCATAGACTAACTCTCTTTCTCTGAAAATATAGAAGAAAGGAGTCTGTGCACCAATATCTGCCATAAAAGGGCCAAGCCATAATAAATGAGAAGCTATACGACTCAACTCCAACATAATCACTCTAATATAGCTGGCTCTTTTAGGTACTTGAATATTTCCCAACTGCTCTGGTGCATTTACGGTTATTGCTTCTGTGAACATAGTAGCTAAATAATCCCAACGTGTTACATAAGGCAAATATTGTATAATTGTTCGGTTTTCTGCAATTTTTTCCATCCCTCTGTGCAAATAACCTAGTATTGGTTCACAGTCAATAACATCTTCACCATCTAAAGTAACGATGAGTCGAAGAACACCGTGCATTGATGGGTGATGAGGACCCATATTGACTATCATGAGGTCTTCTCTTGTAGCTGGTACATTCATAGGTTTTCCCCTGATTCATTCTTCCATGAATTGCTGAAAACGAAAAGAAGTTCATCAAAATTCAAGATCTACTAAATCAAATAATTCAAAAGGACTCTTCAAATTAACGAATTTTTGTCTCCCGAATACCCAACTGACCAATTAATTCTTTATAACGTACTCTATTTTTCTTTGCCAAATAAGACAGCAACCGTTGACGTTTTCCCAGAATTTTCCGTAGACCTCTCTGAGATAAATAGTCTTTTCTGTGCAATTCCAAATGTGAAGTAAGTCTTCGGATCTTATTGGTGAAACTGAATACTTGAAATTCAACAGATCCCCTATTTGCTTCTTTTTGAGAAATAACTGAGATGAATAAGTTTTTTACCATAAAACGGAATCTTCTCTTCCCTCCCTTTTTTTCTTTTTTAAAAATTTGAATTTTACCCATCAGTAATATAATAATATTATAATTATAATAATAATATTATTATGCCGGTCATTTTAATCTAGTATACGCAATAATCTTTATTTCGTTATGGATACCTCGTTTATGAAATAAAATTAATCAATATCAATAAAAAATCTAATTGATATGTATTAGTATCATGCATCAGAATGTAATGTAAGACATCGCATGTGTGCATTTGTTTACTTTCATATACTAGATCTAGTAAGGATATATATAAAATGTGACATCAACGAATTTTCAATCGTGGATACATATGTATCCTTATCATACTAAAACAACTACCATTATTGGTATCAAACCAATAGCGATTCATACAAGCTAAATCTTCTAATCGATAATTGGGCCAGAGAAAGAACTTTAATTTTTTTAATTTAATTAATTGATTTTTATCTCTATCAAGATGTTTGTTTTCATCCAAAAATTTATTACAGCTGTTCCCATTGCAAAATACTGGATTTCTAGCCACACCACTCCTATTCCTCAAATTGAAACAAATTAGAATTCTAAATTTTCTACGACGTCTAGGCGATAAAATATTTTCAGGAACAAGCAAATCATAATGATTTTTGTCTTTATTTCCAATCATCTTTTGATATCTTGCACTGAATTTATCACAATTCTTATTATCAACATATCTTTCTTCTTGGTATCTTTGATTAGTTTGGTACTTACTCTTATGAACCAATGAAATACCTATAGTTTGATACATAATAAATTGTCCATCATTTTTTACAGACAGACGAATTGGTTCGATAATAAATATACCTCTTTTCATTTTCATCAATTCTGTAAGAGTTAAATCTTTATGAACCGGTATTAGATCCAGACTCATTTCTCCCCTTTGAATAGCAGATATACAAATTTCTCTTGGATTTATCAGTCTAAGCAGGAGACAATATACCTTGATATTATTGATCATTTTTTGATTTAAAGAATCATCCCATCTCAATTGAAAAAGCAAATATCTTTTTAGGAATAAATCGAGTTCTGCTTCCGTGTGATTCTTGAATTGCTTTTTCTTTGTACGTTTTTGCATGTCTGAGTCTGATCCTGCATAATCTTCTTCAATATCTTTTTCGTGGTTTGAGAGGACTGATTCAAGATTTCCTTGGTTTTGTACATCTGATCCAAGATCTACTTGTCCTGCGGATTCTTTTTCTTCTTGATTTCGATTCTCTAATTTTAAAAGTTTTTTTTCATTGGATGATATAAAAAGATTCCCTTTTTGCTTTCTATTGCTATTTCTATTTTTACTATAATTTTTATTTCCATTAAAATTTAAAAGAAGTAATTTGATTGGTATAACCCAGGGTTTCATTTTATATGTATTATAAAGTAGCACAAATTCTGGGAAGAACCAAGGTTCCAGATTCGATATGGAACGATTTAGTATTTCTTCATTCATCCCCATCCAATCAAAAAGGTCTTTTTGATTGGATGGTTTGATTTCTTGATCTTGTGTGAGATAAAAAAGACCTTTCTTATCAATTATTTGATAATTATTCGACCCGGTCTTGGTATTTTTATTACTGTTGATACTGGTATTGATCCAGACCTCAATATCGACCTTCTTTCTAAAGCAAAAATGGAGAATTTTCCAATCAAAATATTTTCTATCCGGGTTTTTCTTTATATACTCTATATACATAATATCATCTTCGCCTAGGTAATTATTGATAGGGATACCTTCCAGCATATCAAAAAATTTGCGTTTATGTGTGTTGTAATTATAAGAAATATCTTGGTTATTATTTACTTGTAATGGTGATCCATAAATATATGAGTCATTCTTATCTTCATAATTAATATATTTATATGATAAAAGGTCATATCTATAGTGTTTTTTAAAATTTTCTTTTTGATTCGTTAATGAGTCTGCTTCATAATCATTTTGTTTGTTGTAATGAATTAATTGATCTTTTTGAGATAAATCCCATTTGCTTAAATCTTTATTTTGATTTTGAGCCACACAATGTTGATTTACTCTATTTCGCCACTTTTGTGGTACTAATCTAGACCATATAATCGGAGATAAATATTTATATTGATAATGACCTCTTAACCAGTTCTTCCATTGATTCATTCCAGAATTACGAAGTTTCTTATGTCTTAATTCGTAATGAAATATTTCGTGTGCTCCAAAACCAAAATAATCTTTTCTTTCGTTCTTAAGAAAAAGAGATGTTCCGTTATATTGAAGGACAGATCTTAACTTATACAAGTTAATAACTTGGGTTTGTGATAATTTGTAAAATACATATGCTTGTGACAAGGAGGATAAGTCACAAAAAATCTGTGAACTCTTATTACTAATACTAGAAACTGACCTTTTTATAATCGAAATAAAGTGAATTTTCTTTTGATTTGGTTTACCAATTCTTTTTTGATTTCTTTCATTATTGTAAACGTATTTATCAATAATTTTTTTTGTTGATTCAATAAAAAATTGTGCATTGGTTCTGGGAATATTAATGAGACATAGAAGAATATCTATGTATATCCTTTCAATGAAAAATTTTATAAAATAATGTAATTTGCGAATTAATCGAGAATTCCTTCTTTTTAATATTTGCCAAATGCTTTTTTGTGATTCTAATCTTTTAGCATTATAACTAGCTTTGTTAGGGCTAATATTTATCTCTGGAGTTAGAAAGAGTTTTTTCTTGTCTTTTATAATTTTTTCTAT